GATCGAAAGAAAAATCGAATTTTTCACAACAGAGAAGACATCCTCAGATGAATTATCTAATGATTGGAATTATAACAATGAAGAAAAAAAGAAAAACTTAAGTAACGAATTTATAACTAGAGCTGAGGCTTTAGATAAAGGATTTCTTACTCTGAATATATTGGAAAAAAAGACTCGATTATGTAATAATGAAACCAAAAAGGAATATTTACCTAAAATATATGATCCGTTAGTGAACAGGTCTAGCCGCGGGAGAATCCAATTTTTTTTTTCACCTTCAACCTTAACCATAAATGAAAATTCCATAAAGAATTACATAGATGAGGTTTGGATAAATAAAATCTATATTATTCTTCTTAATACTAATTATCTTGATAATTATCAAGAATTTGAACAAAAAATTAATCCATTTGATAGAAAATCATTTTCAAGAGAAATTGTCTATTTTTTGAACTTAATTAATGAATTTTCAGTAAAATCAAGTTTTAATTTTAAGGAACTTTCATTATTTTCTAAAGAAGACGAAATGAATTTAGAAAATCAAATAAAAAATTTCAAATTTGTATTCAATGGAGTTATAACGGATCCTAACAATAAAACAATTATAAAAAAATCGAATGGAATAAAAGAAATAAGTAAACAAGTTCCTCGATGGTCGTACAAATTAATCGACGATTTAGAACAACAAGAAGGAGAAAATGAAGAGAGCGTAGGAGAAGATCATGGGATTCGTTCACGAAAAGCCAAACGTGTAGTAATCTTTACTGATAATCAACAAAATACAGATAGTGATAATAATACCAAAGGCAGAACTAATCCTGATCAAGCTGAGGAAGTGGCTTTAATACGTTATTCACAACAATCGGACTTTCGTCGAAACATAATAAAGGGTTCAATGCGAAACCAACGACGTAAAACAGTTATTTGGAAACTGTTTCAAGCAAATATGCATTCTCCTCTTTTTTTGTACAGGCTGGACAATTCTCTTTTTTTTTCTTTTGATATTTCTGAACTGATGAAAATAATATTGCGAAATTGGATGTGTAAAAACAAAGAATTCACGATTTCCGATTCTACTTATAACGGGGAAAAAACAAACAAAAATGAGAAAAAAGAAAAGGACAAAAGAGACGAAGACAAAAGAGAAGAAAAAACCCAAATAGAAATAGCTGAAGCTTGGGATAGCATTGTGTTCGCTCAAGTAATAAGAGGTTGTGTTTTAGTAACCCAATCACTTCTTCGAAAATATATTCTATTACCTTCATTAATAATAGCTAAAAATATGATTCGTATGCTATTTTTTCAAATTCCTGAATGGTCCGAGGATTTAACGGATTGGAATAGAGAAATGCATGTTAAATGCACCTATAATGGAGTTCAATTATCAGAAAAAGAATTCCCGAAAAACTGGTTAACAGACGGTATTCAAATAAAAATCCTATTTCCTTTTCGTTTAAAACCTTGGCACAGATCGAAGTCAAAATCCTCTCATATTCTTAACGATGTAAGGAAAAGGAAAAATCAAAAAAACGATTTTTGTTTTTTAACAATTTGGGGAATGGAAGCCGAACGACCCTTTGGTTCTCCTCGAAAACGATTTTCCCTTTTTGACCCGATTTTTAAAAAACTCGAAAAAAAAATTAGAAAGTTGAAAAAGAATTTTTTTTTAGTTATAAAAACTTTAAACGAAAAAAGGAAAGTTTTTCTCAATTTATCCAAAGAAAAAAAAACTTGGTTCATCCAAAACCTTCTATTTCTAAAAGAAATAATAAACAAATTTTTTAAATCAAAAAGAAACCTAATTTTCTTATTTTGGTTTAGAGAAGTCTATGAATTAAATGAAACTAAAAAAGAAACGGAGTCGATAATCAATAATCGGACAATTCAAAAATCGTCTCCAAAAATGAAATTTATAGATTGGACAAATTATTCACTGACAGAAAAAAAAATGAAAGATATGACGGCTAGAACAAACGCAATCTTAAATCAAATAGACAAAATTACAAAAGAAAAGACAAAAAAAATTATAAGCTCCGAAATGAATATTCGCCCTAACAAAATAAACTATAATGCTAAAAGATTACAATCATCAAAAAAAAATTTACAAATATTAAAAAAAAGAAATGCTCGCTTGATTCGTAAATCCTATTTTTTTATAAGAATTTTGATTGAAAGGCTATACATAGATATCTTTATAGTTATCATTAATATTCCGAGAATCAATGCACAACTTTTTCTTCAATCAACAAGGAAAATTATTCCTAAATACATTTACAATAACAAAGAAAATCATAAAAGAATTGATAAAACAAATCGAAATCGAATTCACTTTATTTCGATTATAAAAAAGTCACATAATAAAAGGAATATTAGTCTTATAAATAATAATAATAAAAACAATTCAAAAATTTCTTCTGACAGATCCTCCTTGTCACAAGCATATGTATTTTATAAATTATCACAAATCCAAATTATTAATTTATATAAGTTAAAATCTGTCCTTCAATATCACGGAACATCCCTATTTCTTAAGACTGAAATAAAAGATTATTTTTGGGACCAAGGGCTATTTCATCCCGAATTAAAAAAGAAAATTTTTCTAAATTCTGCAATGAGTCAATGGAAAAAATGGTTAAGGAGTCCTTATCAATATAAATACAATTTTTATCAGATTAGATGGTATAGATTAATATGGCAAACTGAAATTAATCAAGGCTGTATGGTTCAAAAAAAATCTTTACCAAAATGGAATTTATATGAAAAAGACCAATTCAAATCATTAATTCAGTACAAAAAACAAAATAATTTTGAAGCAGACCTATTATCAAAGCAAAAAGAAAAAGAGAATTTGAAAAAAAACGTTCGATATAATCTTTTATCATATAAATATATTAATCATCATGATCAGAAAGACTCATATATTTATAGATCCCTATTAAAAGGAAATAAAAAGATTTCTTATAATTACAACCCAAATACAAGCAAATTTTTGGATATGTTAGGTAGTATTCTTATCAATAATTATCTAACAGAGGATGATATTATCGATATGGAGAAAACCCCAGCTAGAAAATATTTTGATTGGAGAATTCTTAATTTTTGTCTTAGAAAGAAAGTCCATATTGCGTACTGGATCGATACTGGAACCAAACATAAAAAAAATAATAAAACGGACCCTAATAAATATCAAATGGCCGATAAAATTGATAAGAAAAATCATTTTTTTCGTAGGTTTCGCAAAGATCAAGAAACTAATTCATCTAAAAAAAAAAAAAATCTTTTTGATTGGATGGGAATGAATGACGAAATATTAAATGATCCTATATCCAATTTAGAACTTTGGTTCTTTCAAAAATTTGTCATATTGTACAAAATATATAAGATAAAACCCTGGTCAATACCAATCCAATTACTTCTTTTCAATTTTAATAGAAATGACAATATTAGTGAAAATAAAAAAATCAACAACAAGAAAAATGTAAATCTTTTTATATCTCTTGAAAAAAAATCTATTAAATTTGAAAATAGAACGCATGAGGAAAACGAATCGGAGGACCGAGCGGATCTTCGATCAGTTTTCGCCAATCAAGAAAAAGATATTGAAGAAGATTATGTGGAATCGGACGGGAAAAACCGTAGAAAGAAAAAACAATACAAAAGTAATACGGAAGCAGAGCTCGATTTCTTCCTAAAAAGGTATTTATGTTTTCAATTAAGATGGGATGATTCTTTAAATCAAAAAATAATCAATAATATCAAAGTATATTGTCTCCTGCTTAGACTGACAAATCCACGAGAAATTATTATATCCTCTATTAAAAGGGAAGAAATAAGTCTGGATATTCTGATGATTCAGAAGGATTTAACGCTGACCGAATTGATGAAAAAAGGACTATTGATTATCGAACCGTTGCATCTGTCGGTAAAAAATGATGGACAATTTATTATGTACCAAATTCTAGGTATTTTATTGGTTCATAAGAGCAAAGAACAAATTAAGCAAAAATACAGGGAAAAGAGCTATGCTGATAAAAAGAATTCTACCAAATTTATTGAAAGACATCAAAATCGAATTCGAAATAGAGACAAAAATAATTATGATTTACTTGTTCCTGAAAACATTTTATCGCCGAAACGGCGTAGAGAATTAAGAATTCTAATTTCTTTCACTTCACAACCAAAAAATAGAAATAATATTCATATAAACAGATACATTTTGAATGATAATAACATAAAAGATCGTAGCTACGGGTTTGATAAAAGCAAAGATTGTGATAGATATAAAAATAGCCTACTAAGTAAATTAAAACTTTTTCTTTGGCCCAATTATCGATTAGAAGATTTAGCTTGTATGAATCGATATTGGTTTGATACTAACAACGCCAGCCGATTCGGTATGGTAAGGATACATATATATCCACAATTCAAAATTCGGTAAGGGTGCATTTTTGATGTATATATCATAACGTTCTGATCTAATATAAGAAAAGAGAGAAGCGGACACATGTATTTTTTACATTCCCTATTCTGGTCTGATATATGTACGTATCAAGTCGATTTTAAAATTCATTAATTCATTTTTTTTTTAGGTATAAATTTTTCGCTTTTGTAAGAAAAGAAATATACTATCTTTTTTTCTCTCTAGTCGAATAAAAGAAAATTGGATTTATTAATAATAAATTTGATTTAACAAAAGCAGGAATTACTAATGAAGTAAAGATTATTGTGTATATAAAATTTAAATACACTGAAATTATTATATTATTTAGCTATTAATATATTCTATATTCCTATTCTATATTCCATTTATTAATATATTATTCCATTTATTAATATATTCTATATTCCATTTTAATTACATTTTCCATTCTTTTTATTATTACTGATCAAGAAAAATATCTTCATTTAATATTTAATAAAAGAGGGGCTTTCATTTTATGGTAAAAAATTCATTCATCCCAGTTATTTCACAAGAATTAAAAGAAGAAAACAAAGGATCTATTGAATTTCAAATACTAAGTTTCACTAATAAGATACAAAGACTTACCTCACATTTGGAATTGCATAGAAAAGACTATTTATCTCAGAGGGGTTTACGAAAAATTCTAGGAAAACGACAACGACTGCTATCTTATTTTGCAAAGAAGAATAGAGTACGTTACAAAGAATTAATTAATCGGTTGGATATTCGGGAATCAAAAACTAAAAACTAGTTAATTTTTTTTTATTTAATTATTTGATTTATTAGATCTTGGATTTTGATGAACTTTTTTTTTTCGTTTTCATTAATTCATGGAAGAATGAATCGAGGAAACCTCTATGAATGTACCAACTACAAGAAAAGATCTTATGATAGTCAACATGGGTCCCCACCACCCATCAATGCATGGTGTTCTTCGACTTATCCTTACTCTAGACGGTGAAAATGTTATTGATTGTGAGCCAATATTAGGTTATTTACACAGAGGAATGGAAAAAATTGCGGAAAACCGAACAATTATACAGTATTTGCCTTATGTAACACGTTGGGATTATTTAGCTACTATGTTCACAGAAGCAATAACAATAAATGGTCCAGAGCATTTAGGAAATATTCAGGTACCTAAAAGAGCTAGCTATATCAGAGTAATTATGTTGGAGTTGAGTCGTATAGCTTCTCATCTATTATGGCTTGGGCCTTTTATGGCGGATATCGGTGCACAAACTCCGTTTTTCTATATTTTTAGAGAAAGAGAATTAGTATATGATTTATTCGAAGCTGCCACTGGGATGAGAATGATGCATAATTATTTTCGTATCGGGGGGGTAGGGGCTGATTTACCTCACGGATGGATAGATAAATGTTTGGATTTTTGCGATTATTTTTTACAAAAAGTTGCTGAATATCAAAAACTTATTACGCGAAATCCTATTTTTTTAGAACGAGTTGAGGGAATAGGTATTGTTGCTGCAGAGGAAGCAATCAATTGGGGTTTATCAGGACCAATGCTACGAGCTTCTGGAATACAATGGGATCTCCGTAAGGTTGATCATTATGAGTCGTACGAAGAATTTGATTGGGAAGTCCAGTGGCAAAAGGAAGGAGATTCGCTGGCTCGTTATTTAGTCCGAATTGGTGAAATGACAGAATCCATAAAAATTATTCAACAGGCTTTGGAAGGAATTCCAGGGGGACCCTACGAAAATCTAGAAGTTAGATGTTTTGATAGCGAAAAGGGTCCAGAATGGAATGATTTTGAATATCGATTCATTAGTAAAAAAACTTCTCCTACTTTTGAATTGCCGAAACAAGAACTTTATGTAAGAGTCGAAGCCCCAAAGGGAGAATTGGGCATTTTTCTGATCGGGGATCAGAGCAGTTTTCCGTGGAGATGGAAAATTCGCCCACCGGGTTTTATCAATTTGCAAATTCTCCCTCAACTAGTTAAAAGAATGAAATTGGCTGATATTATGACAATACTAGGTAGTATAGATATCATTATGGGAGAAGTTGATCGTTGAAATGATAATTGATACACCGGAAGTCATTAATACGAGAGAAGTACAAGCTATCAACTCTTTTTCCAGATTAGACTCCATCAACGAGATCTATGAAATTATATGGATGCTTGTTCCTATTTTGACTCTTGTACTGGTAATCACACTAGGCATACTAGTAATTGTGTGGTTAGAAAGAGAAATATCTGCAGGAATACAACAACGTATTGGACCTGAATATGCCGGTCCTTTTGGAGTTCTTCAAGCGTTAGCCGATGGAACAAAATTACTTTTCAAAGAGAATCTTTTTCCCTCGAGGGGGGATACTCGGTTATTCAGTATCGGGCCATCTATAGCAGTCATATCAACTTTATTAAGCTATGCAGTAATTCCTTTTGGATATCATTTTGTTTTAGCTGATCTAAAAATTGGTGTTTTTTTATGGATTGCCATTTCAAGCATTGTTCCCATCGGTCTTCTTATGTCAGGTTATGGATCAAATAATAAATATTCTTTTGTAGGTGGTCTTCGAGCTACTGCTCAATCTATTAGTTATGAAATACCCTTAACTCTCTGTGTATTATCCATATCTCTACGTGCGATTCGTTGAAAGATAAACTTTTTTGTAAGAAAATTTAAGAACAGAAAAAGGCAAAATGAAATGAATTGACTATATTTCCTTTTTTTTGGTTCATGAACGAAATTGGATAGTTATATGAGTGAAATAAAACAGCTTGAACTTTTGGCGTAAAAAATGGAGACTCATTTCCTATGTACAAGAGTAAAGCAGAACTAAACTAAACATAATAAGACGAAAGCGGTTGCCCCAAGATTGGTTGATTATTCATCCTGGCTTGAAGCGGGCTCAAGATCAACTTTATTGAGTTTTCACTATCATTTATCTGTATTACCATAATGCTAACTAGCGAGTAATTGAGCAAAAATAAGTGGATGATTAGGAACACCAAGATACACAAAGGGTTGGTAATAGAGATTTTCAAAATTATAAAAAAAGAATAGAAAGATATTTCGACAAAGATATTTCAACATAATAATATAAAAAGAATATTAATTGGGGCTTTTAATTCGTAGAAATGATCAGGCAGTACTCCCCATAACATAATTCCGATTCAGAGTATCCTCCCGCCCACTGATTAAAGAAATGACTATCAGGAACGAAATAATCCTTTGCTTTCTTTTTTTTTTATTATTTTCATTTTTTGACCCCTTCCCCCTTTTCAGAAAGAAGAATAGGAGCGAAACAAAGAATATAATACGTTTACAATAGAAAAAAGAGATCCTTTTTCCTTTTTATTTATTTGATTTTTCCTATATCCATATTTATGTTTATGGAAATCAAATTCGTATCATAATGCATAAACTAAGGAAATGTCTAATTCTTTTTCGTAATCAAAAAAGAAAAAAGATAGGGTGAAATAGCTATTGCTATTTCTACAAGGAATATTTTATTGAATATTTTATTGAAGTATAAGTTATTACCCAAAAAAGAAAAATTTCAATTCTTAAAGGATGAGATCAATTCAGAAGTACTTTTTTATTTTTAGTATTATAACAGATAGAATTGCATTGGTCGAATTAGGGAGCCTTCGATCCATTTTTATCGTATTTATCTGCTAAATCCGATAAATATATGTATTAAAATAAATAATACGACCCGGTCCTTAGATTTATTTATGGCCTTAGAGGAGCCGTATGAGGTAAGAATCTCATGTACGGTTCTGTAATAGCGATCGGAACAGTGATGTTATCATCGACTATGATTATCTAACAGTTCAAGTACAGTTGATATAGTTGAGGCGCAATCAAAATATGGTTTGTGGGGATGGAACTTGTGGCGCCAACCTATAGGGTTTATCATTTTTTTAATTTCGTCCCTGGCAGAATGTGAAAGATTACCCTTTGATTTACCAGAAGCAGAAGAAGAATTAGTAGCAGGGTATCAAACCGAATATTCGGGTATCAAATTTGGTTTATTTTATATTGCTTCCTATCTAAACTTATTAGTTTCGTCATTATTTGTAACAGTTCTTTACTTTGGAGGTTGGAATATGTCTATTCCCGCCATTTCCCTTCCAGACTTTTTTGAAATAAATAACGTCGGTGGAGTCTTCGGGGTAACAATTGGTATCTTTATTACATTGGTTAAAACTTATTTGTTCTTGTTCATTTCGATCACAACAAGATGGACTTTGCCTCGACTAAGAATGGACCAATTATTAAATCTTGGTTGGAAATTTCTTTTACCTATTTCTCTCGGAAATTTATTATTAACAACTTCTTCCCAACTCCTTTCACTATAAAGAAATGCTTTTCTATATTCTGTCTTGTCTCAAACAAAACAAGAGAAATAAATAAACATAAGATTATTCATAGATATTCACTATATGTTCTCCCTAGTAACTGGGTTCATGAATTATGGTCAACAAACCATACGAGCCGCTAGGTACATTGGCCAAAGTTTCATGATTACCTTATCCCACATAAATCGTTTGCCCGTAACTATTCAATATCCTTATGAAAAATTAATCACATCTGAACGTTTTCGTGGTCGAATCCATTTTGAATTTGATAAATGCATTGCTTGTGAAGTATGTGTTCGCGTATGTCCTATTGATCTACCTCTTATTGATTGGAAATTGGAAACCGATATTCGAAAGAAGCGATTGCTTAATTATAGTATTGATTTTGGAATCTGTATATTTTGTGGTAACTGTGTTGAGTATTGCCCAACAAATTGTTTATCAATGACTGAAGAATATGAACTTTCTACTTATGATCGTCACGAATTGAATTATAATCAAATTGCTTTAGGGCGTTTACCAATGTCAATAATTGACGATTATACAATTCGAACAATTTTGAATTCATCTCATCAAAACAAAACGCGAAATCTCCTTTGATTAAAGATTAATTGATTAAAGATTAATTAAAGAACAATTTCCAATTCATAAACTAAGATTCCATTTTGACCGAAAAAGGGGGGAATGATTTTTTCATTTTGTGTATTCAATAACTACAAAACTCAACCAGTTATTTGATTGGTTGGTGAGAACCGCAGCATGGCTTAATTTGGATTGAAAATCTAGTAATATACCCCGAGTTCTATCCATAGTTATTTCAAAATTTCTATTTTTCATTTCTATTTATATCTATTTATATAGAATAAGTTCTAATCATTACCCTTTTTGAGAAAGAATAAGATAAGTTTAATAGTTGTACCTACAATAATTTCCAACCCTTAGGGTTTAATTCAATTATCACCCTATTCTAAAAAAATCTAAAAAAGGGCTTTTCCCGGTGAGGTCAATAAGGTCATGAAAAAACAATTTTATTTTTTATCTTTTATTTTACGTACAATGGATTTGCCTGGACCAATACATGATTTTCTTTTAGTTTTTCTGGGGTTAGGTCTTATATTAGGAAGTCTAGGAGTGGTATTACTTACCAACCCAATTTATTCTGCCTTTTCGTTGGGATTGGTTCTCGTTTGTATATCCTTATTCTATATTTTATCAAATTCTCATTTTGTAGCTGCCGCGCAGCTACTTATTTATGTGGGAGCTATAAATGTTTTAATTCTATTTGCTGTGATGTTCATGAATACTTCAGAATATTACAAAGATTTTAATATTTTGACCGTTGGGAATGGGTTTACTTCCTTAATTTGTACAAGTATTTTTGTTTCACTAATTACTATTATTCCAGATACGTCATGGTACGGGGTTATTTGGACTACAAGAAAAAACCAGATTATAGAGCAGGATTGGATAAGTAATAGTCAACAAATTGGAATTCATTTATCAACCGATTTTTTCCTTCCATTTGAATTCATTTCAATAATTCTTTTAGTTGCTTTGATAGGTGCTATTGCTGTGGCTCATCAATAATAAATCTTTGGAATTAGCAATTGAAATCCAAATTCAACTTGTTTGTTGCTCGATCTTATTACATTCATTTGACTTTAATTCTATTTGAATTTGAGGATTATTCATGTAGAGATTTGTTTATTCGATTTATTTCAATATGAATAAGAATTCAATATCAACATATTGGATTGACTAGAATAAGAATTTCATAAACCAAGTACACAAGAAATAAATAGATTGGTAATAAATCGAAATTGATAAGGAGTTGACCGATGATGCGGGAATATGTACTTGTTTTGAGTGTTTATTTATTTTCTATCGGTATTTATGGATTGATTACGAGTCGAAATATGGTTCGAGCTCTTATGTGTCTTGAACTTATACTGAATGCGGTTAATATAAATTTTGTAACATTTTCTGATTTTTTTGATAGTCGCCAATTAAAAGGAAATATTTTCTCAATTTTTATTATAGCTATCGCGGCCGCTGAAGCCGCTATTGGATTGGCTATTGTTTCGTCAATTTATCGTAATAGAAAATCAACTCGTATCAATCAATCCAATATGTTGAATAAGTAGTATTAATCATATAAAATAGAATAGAAAATAGAAATTTCTATATAAATACATATAAATAATATTTATATATATAATATTTATATATATATAATATATATAAATAGAACCTTTCTATTCATCAAATTGAATTGGTATATATGATACGGATACGGAACCAATCAGATCATGTTTGCGAAAAACGAATAAATTAAATTAAAGCATCTTGGTTATATCTCCCGAGTCGATCCGGAATTGAATAGCACAAGTCTGGTAAATCATTGATTCATCTGGTATTCACATATATGATTCATTGTAGAAATTTACTAGATCGAAAAAGTATAAAGTTAAAAAAAAATTCTAAATCCAATGTCACATTCAGTAAAGATTTATGATACATGTATAGGTTGTACTCAATGTGTCCGCGCCTGCCCCACAGATGTATTAGAAATGATACCTTGGGACGGGTGTAAGGCTAAGCAAATTGCCTCTGCTCCAAGAACAGAAGATTGTGTTGGCTGTAAGAGATGTGAATCCGCCTGTCCAACAGATTTTTTAAGTGTTCGAGTTTATTTATGGCATGAAACAACTAGAAGCATGGGTCTAGCTTATTGATACTTTCCAGAAAATACCACTTGAATACATTTGATTTTTTGTTTACCGACAAAAACCCTTAATCAAAAAAAGAGAATTTTTTTGATTAAGGGTTTTTCTGGTCCAAGTTATCTTGTTTTTACCATGAAGTCTTTTCCTTGGTTAACAATGTTTGTAGTTTTACCAATATCCGCAGGTTCCTTAATTTTTTTTCTCCCACATAGAGGAAATAAGGTAATTAGGTGGTATACTATTTTTATATGTATAGTCGAATTACTTTTAATGACTTATACATTCTCTTATTATTTTGAATTGGACGATCCATTAACCCAATTAATAGAAGATTATAAATGGATCCATTTTTTTGATTTTTACTGGAGATTGGGAATAGATGGACTATCTCTCGGACCTATTTTACTGACAGGGTTTATCACTACTTTAGCTATTTTAGCGGCTCGGCCAGTTACTCGGGATTCCCGATTATTCCATTTTTTAATGTTAGCAATGTATAGTGGTCAAATAGGATTATTTTCTTCTCAAGATCTTTTACTTTTTTTCATCATGTGGGAATTAGAATTAATTCCCGTTTATCTGCTTGTAGCCATGTGGGGAGGAAAGAAACGTCTCTATTCAGCTACAAAGTTTATTTTGTATACTGCGGGAAGTTCTGTTTTTTTATTAATGGGGGCTTTAGGTATCGCTTTATACGGTACCAAGGAACCAACATTTAATTTTGAAACATTAGCCAATCAATCATATCCCATGGCTCTGGAAATAATATTCTATATTGGATTTCTTATTGCGTTTGCTGTCAAGTCACCGATTATACCCTTACATACATGGTTACCAGACACCCACGGAGAAGCACATTACAGTACTTGTATGCTTCTAGCCGGAATCTTATTAAAAATGGGAGCATACGGGTTGGTTCGAATCAATATGGAATTACTACCCCATGCTCATTCGATATTTTCGCCCTGGTTGATAATAGTGGGCGCAATACAAATAATCTATGCAGCTTTAACATCTCTTGGTCAGCGAAATTTAAAAAAAAGAATAGCCTATTCGTCTGTATCTCATATGGGTTTCATAATTATCGGAATTTGCTCTCTAAGCGAGATGGGACTCAATGGAGTCATTTTACAAATAATATCACATGGATTTATTGGCGCTGCACTTTTTTTCTTGGCGGGAACGAGTTATGATAGAATACGTCTTCTTTATCTCGACGAAATGGGCGGAATGGCTGCCCCAATGCCAAAAATATTCACGTTATTCAGTATCTTATCGCTAGCGTCTCTTGCATTACCGGGCATGAGCGGCTTTTTTGCTGAATTGATAGTATTTTTTGGAATAATTACTGACCAAAAATATCTTTTAATGCCAAAAATACTAATTACTTTTGTACTGGCGGTTGGAATCGTCCTAACTCCTATTTATTTATTATCTATGTTACGCCAGATGTTCTATGGATACAAGCTGTTTAATGCCCAAAATTCTTATTTTTTTGATTCTGGACCACGAGAGTTATTTGTTTCGATCGCTATCCTTCTTCCTGTAATAGGTATTGGTATTTATCCGGATTGCGTTTTCTCATTATCAGTTGACAAGGTTGAGGCTATTCTATTTCCGTTTTTTTATAGGTAGTTTTTCGAAATAAAACAGAAAATGAAAAAGGAATCCTATTCTTTTCTTTTTTAAAAATGAAAACTTTAACAATAAAAAAAATCTCTTTTTTTTTTTCCTTTTCATTTAAATTTAAGTTAAAAAAAAAATCAATTCTACACACCTTTATGCCTTTGCCCCCTTTTGAGAATTTTTTGAATCAAGTAATGTAGTGATTCAAAAAGTTCTCAAAGAATTGCCTAAAACTTCTTGTATATGTTGTCCCCCTTGTATATGTTGTCCTATAGTTATATGCGACAGATCCCTTCATCAATTTGATGTTAATGTAAATGAACCATAACTATGTAGTCCAAGTCCTAATAGATTAACTCCAAAATAGCAGATCCAAATTATAAGAAAGCCCATAGAAGCAACAATTGCAGAATTTAAACCCTCATCAGAATTTTTATTTGTTCGAATATGGAAATAAATCACGAATATGGCCCAAGTAATAAAAGCCCAAGTTTCTTTTGGGTCCCAATTCCAATATGATCCCCAGGCTTCATTAGCCCAGACCGCTCCCGAAAGAATACCTATGGTCAAAAAAATGAACCCTATACTAATAATACGATAACCCCACTGATCTAATTGTTGAATCAATTGAGACCTGTAATAATTTCTAGAAGAAAGAAAGGAAGTATTTTTAAAAACATTATTTTTTTTCGTCATGTATTGGCTCTTACCAAAGGAAAATGAACTAGATAATAAATTATTACTTTTAGCACTATTCAAAGTTCTTATGATTTTGTAAAATGTAATTACTAGAAGGGCGACTGATAATAATGATCCACATAAAAGAGCTGCATAGCCCAATACCATCATACTTACGTGCATCATTAACCACCGGGATTGGAGAGCAGGTACTAAGACTTCAGATCGATGCAGGTTAGTTAAAAAACCCGAAGTAGCAAACGCTTGGGTAAAAAAAATACTTGGGGCAATTATTATGTTTAAATAATTTTTTTTTTTTTTCAAATATGGAACCATATGAATAATTGCAAAACCCCATGAAAGAAAGATTAATGATTCATATAAGTCACTTAATGGTAAATGTCCCGAATAACTCCAACGAGTAACTAATAATCCTGTTATACAGAAAAAAGCAGCTCTCATGCCCTTTTTTGACGAAGCATAAAGTCCTACAAATTCGTCGACTAATAAGGCCATTAAATGAATTAGAATTCCAATTGAAACAACCGAAAAAGAAATATGAGTTAATATGTGTTCTAAAGTCAAAAATATCATAAAAATCCTTAACAAATTAACAAAAGGGTAGGATTCTTTAATTATACATTATACATAATTGAAATTATGAATTGAATTCATTATCATTATAGGGCGTATTGTATCCTCTTGAAAAGGAAATGAAAAGATAAGACATTATATTATGCCGCCACTCGGACTCGAACCGAGATGCTCTAGCACTGCTTCCTAAGAGCAGCGTGTCTACCGATTTCACCATAGCGGCTTGCTCAAAATCATAATAACCAATTTTGATTCAATCGTCGAGCTTTAATTTTAGTAGCGTAGCTCCAATATTTTTTTTTTTTTTTTAATATTGTCTAATTTTTAATATATATCTTGAGATCCATCTTCCAGTCCAAATATATAGTGTAAAAAAAATCATTCAAAAATAACCTCTTATATACATATCTATCTAAACTAAATATGCAATATGCAAATTTTATTAATTGGATAGAAAGGGGAGCTTATTAGTTATTTAAAATAATATTTTTAAGGAGGGTGACTTAAAAATTAATAATTTTTGTTTTTAACGATTAGTTTTTTTTTACTAATGATTTTAGATCGGCTCTTTTTTATTCATCTATTCAAAAACTTATTAAAAACTTATTAATATTTCGTATTATTGTGACAAAGTGACAAAGGGCTGGATGGGGAAAATAAGAATCCCCATCCCGGAAATGAGAAAATTTGCTAAAAATCAAAAAGACGAACTTTGTGTCTTCTTTTTTTTTTTGCAAACAAAAACAAAAAGTACCCCTTTTTAGAATTCAATATCCAAATTAGATTCCACATATCCATAGGATAAGGGGGGAAAGGGGTCAATTTTGTATTGATTATCTCAATAAAGGCTGGAAATTATATAAAATTATATAGAAATTATATAATTAAATTTCTATTTATTCTATTTCTTTTCTATTCTTTATAGTTATATATTTATTTCTTTTCTATTCAAAGTATATGTATATCATATTCTGTATATATTGTATAGAATATTGTATAGAATATTATATCGATGTATATATTCGTTATGTATATATTCGTATATATTTTTTATTTTAAATGCTAAATCCAATTTAAATGCTAAATAAAATTCAATCTTTTTCCGATGTCAAGCCGAGTTAGATTATTCCGATGTTTGATTTTTTATTTGTTGCACAAAAAAACTTTTTGAATTACCTGTAGAAAGAGATTTTGCTAACGAAAAAGCTTTCAACGCGGTCCAATATCCCCTTCTTTTCCAAATATTTTTTCGAATACGCTTTTTTGAAATAGAAGTACGTTTTTTTGGAACTGCCATTCAACATTAAAGAGATTATTTATTTTATTGTTAGAAGTGGATGTGAAAGACATATATTGTCGTATAGTGTTAAAAAAAAATTGTTCTTTATTATCTAGTTATTTAGTCGTTAAATTCTATTTGCTTCCTACAAAGCCTAACCATTGTTTTTTATTAGTTCGTAGTTAGATTTCTTCTTTTTTTCGTCATACTGTATTTATATATAGAATAATTTATTATAGAATAATTTATATATAGAATTTATATAGAATAAAATACATCAAAAACTTTAGTTTTTTATCCCCATGAAAATGTTTTTTTTTTTCTTTTTTTTTTTCTAGGAATTGGTTAAGCTCGAAGAGAGGGTCTCCCTAATTGAAATTGAATTTATTGAAGTTGAATTTTCAAATTCAAAATTATTAATCAATTTTTAAAAAATATATGATTTTCTAAAAACCATTTCATGTAAAAGATATTTTATTAATTCTCTTTTTCCTTTTTATTAATTCTTTTTTTCCTTCTATCTTATGTAAACGTAAAGCGCCCAATATCATACATAGGATTTGTTATAAACAAAAGAGAAGGCATTAAATCTGGGTCAAAATAAAATACAATCATTAATAATTCTGACTTGAAAAAAGTAATAAAAAGTAATAAAAAAAAAGAATTCTTTTTTTTTATTATTACTTTTTTATTGAATGTTGAAGAATTTTGGAAAAAGAATTTTTTTTTATCATTTTTATAAAATTAAAATTAAGTACTACTTTTAATATAATTCTTTATCCTTTGTATATAAATTCTCTGGATATAAATTTTTGCAATCCACAGCAATAATCGAATTTTAGAGTAAATTTTCTTTTATTAATGTCTTGTTTCATTAGTATCGTCGTATATTATTTGACCAATTCTAACTTCTTAATTTGAATATGTAACTTCTTAATTTGAATATGTTTAATTTGATATTTTGAAAAAAAATTCAGAATAATTATGAAGAAAAATTTCTATTTAAGTTTTGAATATCATTATTATTAATTATTCTTTTTTTTTGGCAAATCCGTTCAATAAAATTTAAAAATTACAAGAGATAAGAGCCGATGAATCAGAACCAAGAAAGAATTAATCATTAATTAAGTTATGGCACATATATATCAATATTCGTGGATCATACCCTTCATTACACTAGCAGTTCCTATGTTAATAGGAGTGGGACTTCTACTTTTCTCGGCGGCAACAAAAAAACTTCGTCGTCGGTGGGCGGTTCCGAGTATTTTATTGTTAAGTATAGTGCTTATTTTTTCAACCGATTTGTTTATTCAGCAAATAAATAGTAATTCCATTTATCAATATATATGGTCGTGGACCATCACTAATGATTTTTCTTTAGAATTCGGACACTTGATTGACCCATTGACTTCTATTTTGTTAGTATTAATTACTACAGTTGGAATTATGGTTCTTATTTATAGTGATAATTATATGTCTCATGATCAAGGCTATTTGAGATTTTTTGCTTATATGAGTTTTTTCAATACTTCAATGTTGGGATTAGTTACTAGTTCTAATTTGATACAAATTTATATTTTTTGGGAATTGGTTGGAATGTGTTCTTATCTATTAATAGGTTTTTGGTTCACACGACCTATTGCATCGAATGCGTGTCAGAAAGCGTTTGTAACTAATCGTGTAGGAGATTTTGGGTTACTATTAGGAATTTTAGGCCTTTATTGGATAACAGGTAGTTTAGAATTTTGTGATTTGTTCGAAATATTCAATAACTTGACTTATAAGAGTGAGATTCATTT